CTAGGAAATCAACAACTGGTTTTAATCTTAATTTTAAAAAGCTTGTTTTAATATCCGAACAAAGAAGATTTGATTCAGAAAATAAAAAAAAATGTTTGAAATTTCTATTCGATGTAATTACAACTGATCCAAATAATCAAACAATTCAAAAAAAATCTATTGGAATAGAAGAAATCGGTAAAAAGATTCCTCGACGATCATACAAATTGATCGATTCTTTTGAAGAGCGGGAGGAGGAAAATGAGGAAGAATCAACAGAAAATCATGGAATTCGTTCAAGAAAAGCCAAACGTGTGGTAATTTATACTGATAAGGCGGATCCGGATGAGAATACCAATACTCATACTAGTACCAGTACTAATAGTGATCAAGCAGAAGAGTTGGCTTTGATACGTTACTCGCAACAATCAGATTTTCGTCGGGATATAGTAAAAGGATCCATGCGCGCTCAAAGACGTAAAATAGTTACTTGGGAAATGTTTCAAGCGAATGTGCATTCCCTGCTTTTTTTGGACAGAATAGACAAAACTTTTTTTTTTTCTTTTGATATCTCCCGAACAATGAATCTAATTTTTAGAAATTGGATAGATACAGGACCGAAATTCAAAACTTCGGATTCTGAGGAGGAAGAGGCAAAAGAAAAGGCAAAAAAAATTGCAGATAAAAAAAACGAGAATGAAAGGATAGCAATAGCAGAAACTTGGGATACTATTATATTTGCTCAAGCAATAAGAGGTACTATGTTAGTAACCCAATCGATTCTTAGAAAATACATCATATTGCCTTCATTGATAATAGCTAAAAACCTCGGCCGTATGCTCTTATTTCAATTCCCCGAGTGGTACGAGGATTTGAAGGAGTGGAATAGAGAAATGCATGTTAAATGCACCTATAATGGTGTTCAATTATCAGAAACAGAATTTCCGAAAAACTGGTTAACGGATGGTATTCAGATAAAAATCCTATTTCCTTTCTGTCTGAAACCCTGGCGCAAATCCAAACTACGATCCCATCATAGAGATCCAATCCAAAAGAAAGGGAAAACAGAAAATTTTTGTTTTTTAACAATCTGGGGGAGGGAAACCGAACTACCTTTTGGTTCTGCCCGACAACAACCTTCCTTTTTTGAACCTATTTATAATGAATTCGAAAAAAAAAAGAGAAAAGTGAAAAAAAAATGTTTTCTAGTTCTAAGAGTTTTCAAAAAAAAAACAAAACAGTTTATAAAGGTCTCAAAAGAAAAAACAAGATGGATTATCAAAACGGTTCTATTTTTAAAAAGAATAATAAAAGAGTTTGTAAACGTAAATACAATTTTCTTATTTGTATTGAAGAAAGTATATGAACCGAATGAAAATGGAAAAGATTCCATAATCAGAAGCAGTAATAAAATTGTTCCTGAATCGACCATTCGAATTAGATTCATGGATTGGGCAAATTATTCACTGACAGAAAAAAAAAGGAAAGATCTGTCCGATAGAACAACCCTAATCAGAAATCAAATAGAAAGGGGTGCAAAAGACAAAAGAAAAATATTTCTAACTCCGGATATAAATATTAGTCCTAACGATACAAGTTGTGGTGATAAAAGATCGGAATCGCAGAAACCCATTTGGCAGATATCAAAAAGAAGAAGTAACAGATTCATATTCATACGCAAATGGCACTATTTTTTGACATTTTTCAACGAAAGAATATACATACATATCTTTCTAAGTACTGTTAATATTTCTAGAGTCAATGTACAACTTTTCCTTGAATCAACAAAAAAGATTATCGATAAATACATTCACAATGATGAAAAAAATAAAGAAGGGATTGATGAAACAAATCAAAAAAAAATTCACTTTATTTCGACTATAAAAAAGTCTCTTTCTAATATTAGTAATAATAAATCAAAGATTTCTGGTGACCTATATTCCTTTTCACAAGCATCTGTATTTTACAAATTATCACAAATCCAAGCTATTAAGAAGTATCATTTGAGATCTCTACTTCAATATCGCGAAGCATATCTTATTCTTAAGGAAAGAATCAGGAATTTTTTTGGAACACGAAGAATATTTGATTCCAAATCAAGGCATAAAAAACTTCAGAATTCTGGAATGAATGAATGGAAAAACTGGTTAAGGGGTCATTATCAATACAATTTATCTCAGGCTAGGTGGTCTAAATTAGTACCGCAAAAATGGCGAACTAGGGTCAATCGGCGTCGTACGATTAAAAATAAAGACTCAAAAAAGAATTCATATGAAAAAGCCCAATTCATTCATTACGAGAAAAAAAATGATTATGAAGTGAATTCATTGACGAGCAAAAAAACAAAATTAAAAAAAAACTACAGATATGATCTTTTTTCATATAAATATATTAATTATGGGGATAGGAAAGACTCATATATTTATCCATCCTCATTACAAGTAAACGAGGACCGAGAGATTCCATATAATTACAACACACCTAAAATTGAACCATTTTATGTACTGGGGGATATATCTATTAGTGATTATCTAGGAGAAGAGTATATTATTGGTACGGGTAAAAGTACGGATAGAAAATATTTGGAGTGGAAAATTTTCGATTTATTTCTTAGAAAGAATATCGATATTGAGTCCTGGACCGATACGGATACCGGGACCAACATTAATAAAATGACTAAGACCGATACTGATTATTATCAAATGATTGATAAGAAAGATCTTTTCTATCTCACGATTCATCAAGAAATCAACCCCCCCAATCAAAAAAAAAAGTTTTTTTTGATGGGAATGAATAAAGAAATGCTATATCGTCCCATATTAAATCCGAAATCTTGGTTCTTCTCAGAATTTGTGCCACTTTATGATGCATATAAGATCAAACCGTGGATTATACCAATCAAATTACTTCTTTTCATTTTTAATGGAAATGAAAACATTAGTGAAAACAAAAACATTAATGGAAATCAAAAAAAGGATCTTCGTATATCATCTAATCAAAAAGAATATCTTGAATTAAAGAATCGAAATCAAGAAGAAAAAGAACAGCTCGGCCACGGAAATATTGGCTCAGACGCACGAAAACGACAAAAAGATTTTGAAAAGGATTACACGGAATCAGACATTCAAAAACGTGAAAAGAAAGGACAACCCGAGAGTAACAAGAAAGCAAAACTCGAGTTATTCCTGAAAAAATATTTGCTTTTTCAATTGAGATGGGATGATCCTTTGAATCACAGAATTTTCAATAATGTTAAGGTATATTGTTTCCTGCTTAGACTAAAAAATGCAAAGGAAATTGCTATATCCTCTATTCAAGGAGGAGAAATGCACCTGGATGTAATGTTAATTCAGACGAATCTAACTCTTCCAGAATTGATAAAAAAGGGAATATTGATTCTCGAACCAGTACGTCTGTCTATAAAATGGGATAGACAATTTATTATGTATCAAACCATAGGTATCTCATTGGTCCATAATAATAAATGCCAAACTAATGGAGGATATCGAGAAAAAAGATATGTTGATGAGAATTATTTCAATGGATCCATTGTACAACAAAAAAAGATGCTTGTGAATAGAGACGAAAATCATTATGATTTGTTTGTTCCTGAAAATATTCTATCCCCTAGGCGTCGTAGAGAATTGAGAATTCTAATTTGTTTCAATTCCGGAAATAGGAATGTTATGGATAGAAATCCGGTATTTTTCAATGACAACAATGTAAGGAACTGGGGGCAATTTTTGGATGAGGACAAGCATATTGATACAGATATAAATAAATTCATTCAATTCAAATTGTTTCTTTGGCCCAATTATCGATTAGAGGATTTAGCTTGTATGAATCGCTACTGGTTTGATACCAATAATGGCAGCCGTTTCAGTATGTCAAGGATACATATGTATCCACGATTCGGAATTAGTTGATGGTTGGTACATTTCCTATATATCAGGTGTCGGATCCGGTATATGAATGTACACACACGCTGTGTTACATTCTAATACATGATACCGATTCAATAACGTCTCAATTGGATTGAATCTAGAAATGATTCGGCAGAATCTTCTTAGGTCAAAATCATTTTCTTTTGTGGGTACAGAAATTGCCCTTCTATCGAATCAAATTCAAAATTGTACTTACAATTCATTTGAATTTAATTTTGATTTGATTTGATAGAATAAAGTAATATATGAATAAATCCAGATTATTGGGTGTATCAGATCAAAATAACTGGCATTCTTATTATTCCTGATTGGTAAAATCCATATCTGTGGAAAAAAAAAAAAAAGAGAGAAATTTTATTTTTATGGTTATGGTCAAAAATTCATTCATCTCAGTTATTCCGAAAGAAGAAAAAAACAAAGGATCTGTTGAATTTCAAGTAATCAGTTTCACCAATAAGATACAGAGACTTACTTCACATTTTGAATTGCACAGAAAAGATTATTTATCTCAGATAGGTTTGCGGAAAATTCTGGGAAAACGTCAACGGCTGCTGGCTTATTTGTCAAAGAAAAATAGAGTGCGTTATAAAAAATTAATTGATCAATTAGATATTCGGGAACCAAAAACTCGTTAATTTGAAGATTGTTTGAATTCTTTGGTTTATTAGATCTTGAATTTTGATGAACCTCATTTATTTCGTTTTCGGCAATTCATAGAATAATGGATCGGAGAAGAAAACATATGAATGTACCGGCTACAAGAAAAGACCTCATGATAGTTAATATGGGTCCTCACCACCCATCAATGCATGGTGTTCTTCGACTTATCGTTACTCTAGATGGTGAAGATGTTATTGACTGCGAACCCGTATTGGGTTATTTACACAGAGGGATGGAAAAAATTGCGGAAAACCGAACAATTATACAATATCTTCCTTATGTAACACGTTGGGATTATTTAGCTACTATGTTCACAGAGGCAATAACGGTAAATGCACCAGAACAATTAGGAAATATTCAAGTACCCAAAAGAGCCAGCTATATCAGAGTAATTATGCTGGAGCTGAGTCGTATAGCTTCTCATTTATTATGGCTTGGACCTTTTATGGCAGATATCGGTTCACAGACTCCCTTCTTCTATATTTTCAGAGAAAGGGAATTGCTATATGACCTATTCGAAGCTGCCACAGGTATGCGAATGATGCATAATTATTTCCGTATCGGGGGAGTCGCTGCTGATCTACCTCATGGCTGGATAGATAAATGTTTGGATTTCTGCGATTATTCTTTAACAGGAATTGTTGAATATCAAAAGCTTATTACGCAAAATCCCATTTTTTTGGAACGAGTTGAAGGGGTGGGCATTATTGGTGGGGAGGAAGCAATAAATTGGGGTTTATCGGGACCAATGCTACGAGCTTCCGGAATCCAATGGGATCTTCGTAAAGTTGATCATTATGAGTGTTACGATGAATTCGATTGGGAAGTCCAGTGGCAAAAAGAAGGAGACTCATTAGCTCGTTATTTAGTACGAATCAATGAAATGACGGAATCCATAAAAATTATTCAACAGGCTCTAGAAGGAATTCCGGGGGGGCCCTATGAGAACTTAGAAGTTCGACGCTTTGATAGAGCAAGTGATTCCGAATGGAATGGTTTTGAATATCGATTCATTAGTAAAAAGCCTTCTCCCACTTTTGAATTGTCGAAACAAGAACTTTATGTGAGAGTAGAAGCCCCAAAGGGAGAATTGGGAATTTTTCTGATAGGGGATAATAGTGTTTTTCCCTGGAGATGGAAAATTCGTCCACCTGGTTTCATCAATTTGCAAATTCTTCCTCAGCTAGTTAAAAGAATGAAATTGGCTGATATCATGACGATACTAGGTAGTATAGATATCATTATGGGAGAAGTTGATCGTTGAAATGATAATTGATACGACAGAAGTACAAGCTATCAATTCTTTTTCCAGATCGGAATCCTTAAAAGAGGTCATAGACCTCTTATGGCTGCTTGTCCCTATTTTTACTCCTGTATCGGGAATCACAATAGGCGTACTCGTGATTGTGTGGTTAGAAAGAGAAATATCTGCAGGGATACAACAACGTATCGGGCCTGAATATGCCGGCCCCTTGGGAATTCTTCAAGCTCTAGCAGATGGGACCAAACTACTTTTGAAAGAGGATCTTCTCCCATCTAGAGGAGATGTTCGTTTATTCAGTATGGGGCCATCTATAGCGGTCATATCAATTCTACTAAGCTATTTAGTAATTCCTTTTGGCTATCGCCTTGTTCTAGCCGATCTCAGTATAGGCGTTTTTTTATGGATCGCTATTTCCAGTATTGCTCCTATTGGACTTCTTATGTCAGGATATGGATCGAATAATAAATATTCCTTTTCAGGTGGTCTACGAGCTGCTGCTCAATCTATTAGTTATGAAATACCATTAACTCCGTGTGTGTTATCAATATCTCTACGTGTGATTCGTTGGAACATGAACCTTTACCCCTTTCCTGGAAATAAAGGAAAGGGGTTGGATGTGTTGAATAGATACCTTTCTCTTTTTATTCATCATTCGGGTCGATGAGTTAAACCAGATAGTTATATGAGTGAAACAAAACAGCTTATGAATTTGCAGTAAGAAGATTGATTCTCATTCCCTATGTACGAGAGTAAAGTGGAAGTAAACATAAGCGGTCGAAACTGTTTACCCCAAGATTGGTTGATTAGTCATCATGACTTGAAGCGGGTGCAAAAGATCAACTGTATGGAGTTTCTACTATTGTATTGTATGTTGTTGTATGTTGGGTATGTTGTATGTATTACCATATCGGGGATCAATCAAAAATGAGTGGACGGTTAGGAACACAAAGGTACACAAAGGATTAGTGATGAAGATAATGTAAGGTATCCAAAAGGATATTTCTGCATAAAATAAAAGGAATCATAATGAGGGCTTTAAGTTCGTAGAAATGATCAAGCAGTACTTCCTCACGATTCCGATCCAGAGTATGCTTCTATCCACTGATTAAATAAATGACTGTCGAGAACGAAGTAATCCTTTGATTTTATTTTTTAGAAACCCCCCTTCTGAGTGAGAAAGAAGAACAGGAACGAAAGAAATGGAATGCAATAGGAAAACTGAATAATAAGAGATCTTTGTTTATTCTTTCTTTCCTCAATCCTATCCATATTCATACGGATAGAATTCTTATAATGATTTATCAACTATAACTTATGAATTAGTGTCTAATTATTTTTCGTACGAAAAGTATGGGTCGAAATATCTATTGAAACAACGAGTATTTTATTGAAGGATTAAGTTATTACTGAACTAAAAGAATTCTAAGTCTAATTAGAAAATAAAGGATGAGATCAATTCGGAAGCGCTTTTTTTTATTATGGCGGACGGAATTCCATTGGTCTAATTCGGGACTCTTCGATACATCTTTACTCTAATCTACACTACAAACATGCCGAGGTAATAATGAACCAGTCCTTAGATTTATTTGTGGCCATCGAGGAGCCGTATGAAGCTGAGGTCTCATGTGCGGTTCTGGAATAGCGATGGGAATAGTGATGTTATCATCGACTATGATTATCTAACAGTTCAAGTACAGTTGATATAGTTGAGGCACAGTCAAAATATGGGTTTTGGGGGTGGAATCTGTGGCGTCAACCTATAGGGTTTATAGTTTTTCTAATTTCTTCCCTAGCGGAATGTGAAAGATTACCTTTTGATTTACCAGAAGCAGAGGAGGAATTAGTAGCAGGTTATCAAACCGAATATTCAGGTATTAAATCTGGTTTATTTTACGTTGCTTCTTACCTAAATCTACTAGTTTCTTCATTATTTGTAACAGTTCTTTACTTGGGCGGGTGGAATTTCTCTATTCCGTACATATTCATTTCTGAACCTTTTGGAATAAATAAAACAGGTGGAGTCTTTGGAATGACAATTGGTATCCTTATTACATTAGCTAAAGCTTATTTGTTCCTGTTCATTCCTATCACAACAAGATGGACTTTACCTAGGATGAGAATGGACCAGCTATTAAACCTTGGGTGGAAATTTCTTTTACCTATTTCTCTAGGTAATCTATTATTAACAACTTCTTCCCAACTCGTTTCGCTATAACAAAATATGATATTCTAGATTCATAACCTATCTAGAGCAAGAGAAAGAAACATCAAACTATTCATGGATATCCACGATATGTTCCCTATGGTGACTGGGTTCATGAATTATGGTCAACAGACAATACGAGCTGCAAGGTATATTGGTCAAAGTTTCATGATTACCTTATCTCACGTGAATCGTTTACCTGTGACTATTCAATATCCTTATGAAAAATCGATCACATCGGAGCGTTTTCGTGGTCGAATCCATTTTGAATTTGATAAATGCATTGCTTGTGAAGTATGTGTTCGGGTATGCCCCATAGATCTACCCGTTGTTCATTGGAGATTGGAAACGGATATTAGAAAGAAACGATTGCTTAATTATAGTATTGATTTTGGAATCTGTATATTTTGTGGTAATTGTGTCGAGTATTGTCCAACAAACTGTTTATCAATGACTGAAGAATATGAACTTTCTACTTATGATCGTCACGAATTGAATTATAATCAAATTGCTTTGGGCCGGTTACCAATGTCAGTAATTGGAGATTACACAATTCGAACAATTACGAATTCGACTCCAATCAAAATAATCAGGGGTAAACCTCTTGATTCAAAAACGATTACCAATTACTAAGATTCCGTTTTGATCTAAAGTAAAGGAGTGAGGCTTCTTTCATTTTGCTAGGTCAGTAAATAACTATTGATTGGTGAGAATCAAGGCTTGATTTTGATTTAGAACGGATTCATAGATCTGTGATGATTTCAAAATATACAATTCCGAACTACTCTTTCAGATACAGTAGCGGGATTGATCCAATAACTGTATCTATATAAATCTACACCCCTTTAGGATTCAATTAGGAACGTATCATATACAAGAAAAAAATAAGGTAACCTCTTTTTTCTTGGATCGGTTAGTAAGTTTATGAAATATTTCGATTTATTTATCTCTTTTTTTACACATAATGGATTTACCTGGACCAATACATGATATTCTTTTAGTATTTCTGGGATCAGGTCTTATATTAGGAGGTCTGGGGGTGGTCTTACTTACCAACCCAATTTATTCTGCTTTTTCATTGGGACTGGTTCTTGTTTGTATATCCTTATTCCATATTCTATCTAACTCCTATTTTGTAGCTGCTGCACAACTCCTTATTTACGTAGGAGCTGTAAATGTTTTAATCCTATTTGCTGTGATGTTCATGAATGGTTCAGAATATTACAACGATTTCTATCTTTGGACCGTTGGGGATGGGGTCACTTCACTGGTTTGTACAAGTATTCTTTTTTCACTAATTACTACTATCTCGGATACGTCGTGGTACGGGATTGTTTGGACTACAAGATCAAATCAGATTATAGAGCAGGACCTAACAAGTAACGTTCAACAAATTGGGATTCATTTATCAACAGATTTTTACCTTCCATTTGAACTCATTTCTATAATTCTTTTAGTTGCTTTGATAGGTGCAATTGCTATGGCCCGGCAGTAAAGTAATTAAGTAATAAATACTTAGATCCAAAATAAAATAAATAAAGTCTTGTTTTGTTCTATGTTATCACATCCATTTTCCTTCAGTTCCATTTTCATATTCTATTGTTCATATATGAAATTGAAAGGGGTTTAGTTCGATCCATTACTAATACCTTACTTTGTTTCGTACTTAATTTATATTCTAATCAAATCGGTGAAATTGTTGTTCATATTGAAATGAATCAAGATTGATGAGGGGTTGGTCAATGATGACCGAACATGTACTTATTTTGAGTGCCTATTTATTTTCTATCGGTATTTATGGATTGATCACAAGTCGAAACATGGTTAGAGCACTTATGTGTCTTGAACTTATACTGAATGCGGTTAATATAAATCTCGTAACATTTTCTGATTTGTTTGATAGTCGTCAATTAAAAGGAGATATTTTCTCGATTTTTGTTATAGCTATTG